CTTAGTCAACATCAAGGAACCGTTCATACATTTCTTAATAGAAATAAGGAAGGCCAATCCCTTATAGTTTTTTCATCATCCAATTGTTCTCGCATCAATGTTTCAAAATATCACAATGTGACCAAAGAATCAATTAAAGAAAAAGAGGATCCCCTGATTCCAATTCTGAATTCGTCGGGTCCCTTAGGTACTGTACCTAAAATTTATAATTTTTCCTCATCTTATCATTCAATAACTCATAATGAGATCCTATTAAATAAATATTTACTACTGGATAATAATAATCCAAAACAGACTTTCCAACTACTTAAATATTATTTAGTGGATGAAAACGGGAGAATCTCTAATCCAAATCCATGCAGTGACATCATTTTAAATCTATTCGATTCGAATTCGTGCTTTCTCCCTCACGATTATTGTGAGGGGACATCCACAACCACAATAATTAGCCTTGGACAGTTTATTTGTGAAAATGTATGTCTATCCAAACACGGAACACGCATAAAATCTGGTCAAGTTATAATGGTTCATGTTGACTCTTTCATAATAAGATCAGCTAAACCCTATTTGGCCACCCGAGGAGCAACCGTTCATGGTGATTATGGAGAAATCTTTTACGAAGGAGATACATTAGTTACATTTATATATGAAAAATCGAGATCTGGTGATATAACTCATGGCCTTCCAAAGGTTGAACAAGTGTTAGAAGTTCGTTCAATTGATTCAATATCGATGAACCTAGAAAAAAGGGTTGAAGGTTGGAACGAACATATAACAGGAATTCTTGGAATTCCTTGGGGATTCCTGATTGGTGCTGAACTCACCATAGCGCAAAGTCGTATTTCTTTGGTTAATAAGATCCAAAAGGTTTATCGATCCCAGGGGGTACAGATTCATAATAGGCATATAGAGATTATTGTACGACAAATAACATCAAAAGTGTTGGTTTCAGAAGATGGAATGTCTAATGTTTTTTCACCCGGGGAACTAATCGGATTGTTGCGAGCAGAACGAGCAGGTCGTGCTTTGGAAGAGGCTATTTGTTACCGAGCCGTCTTATTGGGAATAACGAGAGCATCTCTGAATACTCAAAGTTTCATATCAGAAGCTAGTTTTCAGGAAACCGCTCGAGTTTTAGCAAAAGCCGCTCTCCGGGGTCGTATTGATTGGTTGAAAGGCCTGAAAGAGAATGTTGTTCTGGGGGGGATGATACCCGTTGGTACCGGATTCAAACGATTCGTTCACCGTTCAAGGGAATACAACAACATTCCTTTGGAAATACAAAAGAAGAATCTATTCGGGGGGGAAATGAGAGATATTCTGTTCCACCACAGAGAATTATTTGGTTCTTGCATCCCAAAGCCAAAGAGTTTCCATAATACATCAGAACAACCATTCTATGGGATCTAATCCAATCGTTCATAAGAGCAGATTCATTATTAGCTAAGCTAATACTAATATAATGAATGATCTGTTAATAAAGAGAATATCGAAACCAAGGGTAAAGGAATTAATAATAATGAAGTGAAGCTTGGACCGTGTATCAACGGTCAACCCCCGGTAGAAGGTTCCATTGGAACAATTATTTATTTCAGGGTACCTCGTCTCTTTTTTTTAGAGGAAGTGTGGGGATAAATGACAAGAAGATATTGGAACATCAGTTTGGAAGAGATGATGGAAGCGGGGGTTCATTTTGGTCATGGTACTAGGAAATGGAATCCTAGAATGGCACCTTACATCTCTGCAAAGCGTAAAGGTATTCATATTACAAATCTTACGAGAACTGCTCGTTTTTTATCAGAAGCCTGTGATTTAGTTTTTGACGCAGCAAGTAGAGGAAAACACTTCTTAATAGTTGGTACGAAAGATAAAGCAGCTGATTCGGTAGCATCAGCTGCAATAAGGGCTCGGTGTCATTATGTCAATAAAAAATGGCTCGGTGGTATGTCAACGAATTGGTCCACTACAGAAACGAGACTTCATAAGTTCAGGGACTTGAGAGTGAGAGCCGAGATGGGGCAACTCAGTCGTCTCCCGAAACGGGATGCAGCAATATTGAAGAGACAATTATCTCACTTTCAAACATATCTGGGTGGTATCAAATATATGACGGGGTTACCCGATATTGTAATCATCATTGATCAGCAAGAAGAATATACGGCCCTTCGAGAATGCGTCACTTTGGGTATTCCAACTATTTGTTTAATCGATACAAATTGTGATCCAGATCTCGCAGATATTCCGATTCCAGCCAACGATGACGCTATAGCTTCCATCCGATTGATTCTTAACAAATTAGTATCCGCAATTTGTCAGGGACGTTCTAGCTATAGCTATATAAGAAGTCGTTGATTAATAATAAGATAAGATAAGTCAATTACTTGGCTTCGGGAAACCCAGAGATTCATTGAATCGGTTACTCTTACTATTCCTGAATGTGAAAAAAGAGATTCAAATTGCTGGGGATATATTACGTGATTAATTCATTAATTAATTTAGTACCCGAAATATATGATTAAATTAGGCAGGAGAGTAGAAAAAGAAATGGTTGAATCAAAATAATTCCTTCTTAAGTTCCATTTCTGTCAGAGGGTAATATGAATGTTCTACCATGTTCCATCAACACACTAAAGGGGTTATACGAGATATCCGGTGTGGAAGTAGGCCAACATTTCTATTGGCAAATAGGGGGTTTCCAAGTACATGCCCAAGTACTTATAACTTCTTGGGTCGTAATTGCTATCTTATTAGGTTCAGCCGCTATAGCCGTTCGGAATCCACAAACTATTCCGACCGACGGCCAGAATTTCTTCGAATATGTTCTTGAATTCATTCGAGACGTGAGCAAAACTCAAATTGGAGAAGAAGAATATGGTCCTTGGGTTCCTTTTATTGGAACTCTGTTCCTATTTATTTTTGTTTCTAACTGGTCAGGTGCTCTTTTACCTTGGAGAATCATACAGTTACCTCATGGGGAGTTAGCTGCACCTACGAATGATATAAATACTACTGTTGCTTTAGCTTTACTCACGTCAGTGGCATATTTCTATGCAGGCCTTACTAAAAAGGGATTGGGTTATTTCGGTAAATACATTCAACCAACTCCAATACTTTTACCAATTAATGTCTTAGAAGATTTCACAAAACCTTTATCACTTAGTTTTCGACTTTTCGGGAATATATTGGCCGATGAATTAGTAGTTGTTGTTCTTGTTTCTTTAGTACCTTTAGTGATTCCTATACCTGTGATGTTCCTCGGATTATTCACAAGCGGTATTCAAGCTCTGATTTTTGCAACCTTAGCCGCGGCTTATATAGGTGAATCCATGGAAGGTCATCATTGAGTAGCTTTCCATCCAAATAAATAATAAAATAATGCTTTGAATTTCAAAGAGTCGCTTTTTCTTTTTGAATTGATTTAAATAAAAAATTAAGTAAGCCCATGAATCTTATTCCAATAATTAATTCATGGGTAGCTCAAGATACCTGCTTGAGGAACATGATTGATATAAATATATTTATTTATGATATGTATGATATAGAGTAGGAAGAAAACAAGAGCAAGAGATATATATGTACGATATTAATATTTATTATATTACGTATTACACTACGGAATTGTAAAAAAGGGGGGTATTCAAAATTTTTCCTAAGATCCCCTTTTGTCCTATTCATGTCATACATCTCCTTTATTTGCCCAGTCAATTACGACGATTCATAATTGGGGTAATAATTGTTACCCGTTTGGGGCGTGCGACGAAACAACAAGAACTATGTTCTGCGGAACCGTTGCTATTTCATTCCATTCTATTCAACAATTGACCAAAATTGGAATTAATTGCAATTGGATCAATCAATCATCAAATCTTGATATGGGATGATTCGCTTTGATGAATCTCTTCGTTTGTATCCATGTGAGATAATGATAAAGACAAGAAAGAGTTCACGAATAAGATTAAAAATCAAGTAGGTTAGGTGGGTCGAGCTACATAGCCGTAGCTACATATTATATGTGAACTCCGGTGTATGCTTAGAAGAATGATTCCAGGGTCCGATCCGATTCAATAGAAATAAGATGGCGATGGTTTACATTATGGAAGAAACACATGTATATGTGATAGTAGATATTCAATAGTTATATATGGACTACCCATGTATATTATTTCATTCCCCATATTACTACCGACTTTATATAGATATAGATTCAACTTTCTTTATATGGATTACGATATAAGCTCTTCCTTTTTCGTCTGTGACTGTATGTGTGGATTGAATATGAAGTCAAGCCTATGAATGCATATAAAGAAGATGAAGGAGCGAAGAATTGAAAGAATGGGTTCGGAACAAAGAAATAGAAGAACTATATTATATGGATTTACAAAGACTTGGGTAGGGAATAAAAACAAAAACGAGATATTGAAGTAGTTCTGATGATTCAGTAATATCAAATATCATCACTTCTCAAATTAGGTTCGGAGTTCTTAGTTTAGTTGTATGGATCTTAGTGATGGAATATGAAATAATAAGTAATGTAACTAATTAATATTATAAATATATAAATAACATTAATTAAGTAATAAATTAAGTAATATATAATAATTCATTGGTTTATTTGATTATATCATTAACCATTTCTTCATTTTTTGTTGTGAGGAGCTTACCATGAATCCCCTAATTTCTGCTGCTTCCGTTATTGCTGCTGGATTGGCCGTAGGACTTGCTTCTATTGGACCCGGAGTCGGTCAAGGTACTGCTGCGGGCCAAGCCGTAGAAGGTATCGCTAGACAACCAGAAGCAGAGGGTAAAATACGAGGTACTTTATTGCTTAGTCTGGCTTTTATGGAAGCTTTAACAATTTACGGGCTGGTCGTGGCATTAGCACTTTTATTTGCTAATCCCTTTGTGTAATCCTAGAAACGTGAAAACGTGAAAAATACGTACTTCTTTTATTGCTTTGGCCCTGCCACTTCGCTTCTTTAAATTATATCAACTCAACACTT